GATTAGAGCGGGATCCACTTTTTGAGGAATATGAGTCGAAGCAATAACAAGAATATTTCTAGTGGAACATCTTTCACTATCCCTGGAGAGATAGTTCACTAATAGACCGAGGGATAAGTCATTCGACTCATTCATATCCAGATCATGAATGTTTGGAATCCAAATTATGCAAGGAGACATTGCTTTTGCTAATTCGAATTGAAGGGTGATCAAAAATCGGTCTATTTCCGGCATTATATCCCTAGGTAGCACACCCTTCATAGCTAGAAACTCCAGCTCCTTATCAAGGTCACGGTCGAAATCGTCAGTATCATTATAACTATAGTAACTATCATTACTAGGTAAAAGACTGTAAATGGTACCCTCTCTATCATCAAAAGCCTCGTCCTCAAAATCACTCTCATCAATATGAACACCCTTAGGATCGTTATCTAGGAACTTGTTCAGAAATACTGTAATGAAAGGAACATAAGAATTTCTCGCTAGGTGTTTGACTAAATAGGATCGTCCAGTTCCTATAGAACCTATCACTAAAATACCTCTAGCAGGAGGTAGGGCTAAGCGGAGCGAAAAAGGTTTCCCGTGGGATGGTAAATCCAAATTACTAGCCCCACACGAGGTTTGTGAATCAGTGATTGTCTGAGAATGAGCAAGGAATATCCGTCTTTCTGCTAAGCAGGATGTATTGAACTCATAATTCATTAGACCTTTTTGATGAATGTCAATTAAATGTCGTAAGGAAATTGTTCCCGGTTGTTCAATCATTTGATAACCGGAGTTATTCTTTGATAAATGATCACTATGGGTCAGACTTAATAGAATTTGATCAATCCCCCTTTCTGTCGTTAAGGTAGAGAATTGAACCAAGAATTCTCTTTCTTTATCAGCAATCAAATCACTCTTCAAGATCCAGGATTCTATTTTATCATCAATCCACTCACTATTCGCTTTTTTTCCTTTTCTTATAAAGGAATAGATCGCTTTACTTGTATGACTTAGATGTCTTGTATTTCTCGAAAATACGATTCGATTGATGGGATTTGGTATAATACTTATGAGATCCATGAGATTAAAACCTTTCTTCTTAGAATGTATGGATTTGACCCCATAAGCGGGACCACCACCCCATAGCATGTTGCCGCCAGAAGCAGAACCTCGTCTTTCTTCTAGAAAATTTCCTAATTGTTCCAGAGCAACTAGAAAGAGATTTTTTAACCAGAAAGAATTCAGTTCCGATGTAGGATACTTATTCAAAAGTTTTCGCAACTCAATCATGTATGATGGAATCATCAAAGATTTCACCTGTTCGAACTCTGTCTGTAACTCACTAGAGAATTGCGAAACAAAGAAAAGATGTGTATAGATGAGATATCCAGTAACAAGAAGAAGGAAAAGGATTGAATAGAGGAACTCCCGAATATTTAGTGATCTCAGATGTGTCGATGTCAATGGTGACTCATTATTTCGATGAATAATTTCTCCGCACAGAAGATTATGTAAACACTTACTCGAAATCTCACTTATCCGATTCCATTGTGAAAGACACCATTTTTCCGGAAGACTTTCCCATAATATATCTGATCCATGCATAATATCATGAAAAATGGATATCCATTTTTGAAATTTTGGACTGTTACTTAAGATCGGAACTAGGTCTGAAAAAGTCTCTAAAAATATGAAATTTAGATATTTTTGCCCTGTCGAGGTAAGGAACCATGGTATATATGTTTGCAATCGATTCAATTTGGAGAGAACACTCTCTATTTGAAAGGTTCTATACATCTGCCCTTTTTCAAGGGATTTTGTTAGACAAGGACTATGTTTTTTCCTCTTTTTGGATGGTAAATATTTCTCAGAATATGGAGTGTGAATCAAACCTATGTTTGAATTGAAATTGAGATACTGCTGCAAGTTCTTCCCTTCTGAATCAGGTGGATTCATATCTGAAAGAGGTTGACAATTAGTTCTTTCCAAATTGACTATTTCTTCCTCTTTTAGAGGTGTTCCAGAAATGTCTGCGATCGAGTCAATAGCTCTACGAACGAGTGGATCGGATTGACTTGGAAAATCGAAAGATTTGTACAAGTTCGATCCTTCGTGACCACTTTGCGGAAAATCATTAGGTCTCAATATGTTAGATACCTGTAATTCGATTGGTGAAATAGTATCTCTCTCCAAAAAAGCATGTTTTTTTTTACTTCCACACAAAGAAAATATTTTGTTGTGACTGAACAAGATATTGAGAAATTGTCCATACGTAAAATCATAATTATTGATGCAGGCCCTTTCCACATAAAAAGAGAATCTTTTGTTACAATAGAAGGAGAAGGGATATCGATTATTCAAGAATCGAAGTCGATTTGCTTTATAAAAAGAGGATATCAATGAACTTCTATGAAAAGGTTTCACGGGATTCAACCAATTGTCTTGATCGTGAGATATCATTGAGAAATAGGAATCCGTGTTATAAAATGATTTACTGCGATTCTTTCTAGTATGG